AATTTTTTATATAAGATATCTTTTACATCCAACTATAACAATAAGTAATTTTTGTATTTTTGAATGAGAGTTCCAAAAAAAATATACTCGAAAAAAAGTATTTTGAAAAGAATAAGGGGTGTTGGGCAGTGTTAAAAGCTTTTTCATTAGCAAAATCTCTTTCTAATTTCTTTCTGCTGGTAATTCATTTTTTTTCTACGACAAATTAAAAATCAATCATTGAACTAATATAACTCCACTTGACGCGAGAAAGGGTCTAATTGCCCTTTAAAATTGTAAATTTTAATATAATATAAATTCCAAATCTAAAAAAGTAATAATATATACAAAATTTTGGTTTTGGACTAATCAATATTAAAATGGACTGCTTTCCTTTTATCATATTATAGAATAAGAATTCTTTTGTATATATAGAATAAAAATTATTTTGTTTACTTAAGTCTATTAAAAAAAAATGGGTATTTTATATAATTTGCAGGGTTGGGATTTTTTCCCCATCGACCCGCTTGTTACAATGATAAGAATCTAAATATTGTTAAGTTTTGTCTTTTTTTTATTTTGACTACTTGAATAATATAAAAAAAGATCAGATTTACGGTATTTAGTCAAAATAAATTGGTTATTAATTAAATTCAAATTGTTTTGTAAGTGTCTTAACAATTTTTTTATTTTAAATCACTATTAAAGAATGGACCTTTCGTTCTTTTTCAATCCAATTTTCAAAAAGGCACTTTTAGTTTTTAGGTAGATTTAATTTAGGTACATAAAGTGGAAATTTTAAAACGATCCAATTCAGTTTATATATGTCCAGAGATCAATACAAAAGTGGATTGCTAAATGCTAACACAAATTATATAATTCTATGAAATCCTAACGATTAATACAATCAAATATTTCTAGAAATCCCTTCCTTATTGAATGCAATGTTGAAAATGCAAGTACAAATTTTATTTGTATTTCATTAATTTTAATTTTTCCTAAAAAATATTCCATTAAATTGACTCCTTCAAGCTCGACGATTAAATAAAAATTGGTTATTATAATTTTGAGTAAGCCGCCGTGGTGAAATCGGTAGACACGCTGCTCTTAGGAAGCAGTGCTAGGGCATCTCGGTTCGAGTCCGAGTGGCGGCATAACATCTTTGAATTTTCAAAAGAATAAAATAAGTCCTATAATGAATTCAATTCCTGATTTTAATTCCTTCTCTTCTATATAATTATATAATTGAGGGAATCCCCCCCCCCTTTTTTTTTTTATTTATTTATTATGATATTTTCGGCTTTAGAACATATATTAACTCATATATCTTTTTCAGTTGTTTCAATTGTAATTATAATTCATTTGATAACCTTATTAATTGACGAATTCATTGAACTATATGATTCATCAGAAAAGGCCATGATAACCACTTTTTTCTGTATAACAGGATTATTAATTACTCGTTGGATTTATTCGGAGCATTTGCCAATAAGTAATTTATATGAATCATTAATATTTCTTTCGTGGGGTTTTTCCCTTATTCCTATAGTTCCATATTTTAAAAAACATAAAAATTTTGTAAGCGTAATAACCGCGACAAGTACTTTTTTTATACAAGGCTTTGCTACTTCGGGTTTTTTAATTAACATGCATCAATCCGAAATCTTAGTACCAGCTCTCCAATCTCAGTGGTTAATGATGCACGTAAGTATGATGGTATTGGGCTATGCAGCTCTTTTATGTGGATCATTATTATCAATAGCACTGCTAGTAATTACATTTCAAAAAATCATAAGAATTGTTGATAAAAGCAATAATTTAAATTTATTAAATCATTTATTTTCGTTTGGTGAGATCCAATATATACCGGAAAGAGTCAATATTTTAAGAAATACTTCAACTCTTTCTATGCGAAATTATTACAGATTTCAATTGATTCAACAATTAGATCATTGGGGTTATCGTATTCTTAGTATAGGGTTTATCTTGTTAACCATAGGTATCCTTTCAGGAGCGGTCTGGGCTAATGAAGCGTGGGGATCATATTGGAGTTGGGACCCAAAAGAAACTTGGGCATTTATTACTTGGACCATATTTGCCATTTATTTCCATACTCGAACAAATAAAAATTTCAAAGGTTTAAATTCCGCAATTATCGCTTCTATCGGTTTTGTTATAATTTGGATATGCTATTTAGGGGTTAATTTATTAGGAATAGGACTACATAGTTATGGTTCCTTTATATTAAATTAACTATATTAAAATTAAATTAACATCTAATTGAATTGAAAAAAAAAAGACCAAATACAACCATAAGACAGCCTAGCATATATATAAGAAACTTAGGATAAGTTGTTGAGAACTTTTTGAATCAGGTAATGTAAGGATTCAAAAAGTTCTCACAAATGCCACACATATTTGGTTACAATTCAATTGATTTTTGAATTTAAAATGAAAAAAAAATACTTTTTTTCATTGTACAAAGATTTTGAAAACTTCAAAATCATAAGAATGCTTTTTAATTTTTTTTATTTATAAAAAACTATCTATAAAAAAAATTTGATAGAATAGTGTCAACCTTGTCAACTGATAATGAGAAAACAAAATCCGGATAAATACCAATACTTATTACAGGCAGAAGGATAGAGATCAAAACAAATAACTCACGGGGTCCAGAATCAAAATAGTTTGGGGCATTAAACAGCTTGTATCCATAGAACATCTGACGTAACATCGATAATAAATAAATAGGAGTTAATATAATCCCAACTGCCATTACAAAAGTAATTAGTATTTTGGGGATTAAAAGGTATTTTTGGTCTGTAATTATTCCCAAAAATACTATTAATTCCGAAAAAAAACCGCTCATGCCTGGTAATGCCAGGGAAGCTAGTGATAAGATACTGAACATCGTGAATATTTTTGGCATTAGGGTAGCCATTCCACCCATTTCGTCAAGATAAACAAGACGTATTCTATCATAACTCGTTCCCGCCAAGAAAAAAAGTGCAGCGCCAATAAACCCATGTGATATTATTTGCAAAATGGCCCCATTGAGTCCCATTTCACTTATAGAGCAAATTCCTACAATTATAAAACCCATATGAGATACAGACGAATAGGCTATTCGTTTTTTTAAATTTTGTTGACCAAAAGATGTTGAAGCTGCATAGATTATTTGCATTGCGCCCACTATTATCAACCAAGGAGAAAAAGTAGAATGGGCATGGGGTAATAATTCCATATTGATTCGAACCAATCCATATGCTCCCATTTTTAATAAGATTCCGGCTAGAAGCATACAAGTACTGTAGTGTGCTTCTCCATGAGTGTCCGGTAACCATGTATGTAAAGGTATAATCGGCGATTTGACAGCAAAAGCAATAAGAAATCCAATATAGAATAATATTTCCAGAGCTACAGGATATGATTGATTGGCTGATGTTTCAAAATTGAATGTTGCTTCATTGGAAGCATATAAAGCGATACCTAAAGCTCCTATTAATAAAAAAACGGAACCTCCTGCAGTATACAATATAAACTTTGTAGCTGAATACAGACGTTTCTTCCCCCCCCACATAGATAGAAGTAGATAAACAGGAATTAATTCTAACTCCCACATAATGAAAAAAAGTAGCAGATCCTGCGAAGAAAATAATCCTATTTGCCCACTATACATTGCTAACATCAAAAAATGGAATAATCGGGAATCCCGAGTAACTGGCCAAGCCGCTAAAGTAGCTAAAGTGGTTATAAAACCTGTCAGTAAAATAGGCCCTAACGAAAGTCCATCTATTCCCAATCTCCAATAAAAATCAAAACAATTGATCCATTTATAATCTTCTGTTAATTGGATTAATGGATCGTCCAATTGAAAATAATAAAAGAATGCATAGGTCATTAAAAGGAGTTCTAAGATAGAAATACATATAGTATACCATCTAATTACCTTATTTCCTCGATGAGGGAAAAAGAAAATTAAGGAACCTGCGGATATCGGTAAAACTACAAATATTGTTAACCAAGGAAAAGAATTCGTGGTAAAGACAAGATACATTTGGACCAGAAAAAACCCGTGCTCGAAAACTTAATATATTTTTTTATTTTTTTTCAAGTACGGGTTTTTGGCGGTAAACAAAAAATCAAATGTATTCAAGTGGGCTTTTCTAGAAAGTATCAATACGCTAGACCCATGCTTCGAGTTGTTTCATGCCATAAATAAACTCGAACACTCAAGAAATCCGTTGGACAGGCGGATTCACATCTCTTACAACCGACACAGTCCTCTGTTCTGGGAGCAGAAGCGATTTGCTTAGCTTTACATCCGTCCCAAGGTATCATTTCTAATACATCAGTGGGACAAGCCCGGACACATTGAGTACACCCTATACATGTATCATAAATCTTTACTGAATGTGACATTGGATCTATAATTTTTTTTGAACGTGATAAATTTTCGATCTAGTAAATTCCTAAACGAATCATATTCATATATTTAAACACCAGATGAATCAATGATTTACCAGAATTTTTTTTATATTCAATTCCGGGTGGACTCATTCGCATTGCTTATTAGACAGAGTTAAGATACTTTACTTTAATTCATTACGTTTTACCAAACAGCCTGGATACGTTACATATCATATATGTGAATTCAAATTGATGAATATTTTATTTTATATGATTAATACTACTTATTTATTTAACAAATTTGATTGATTGATAGAGATTGATTTTCTATTACGATAAATTGACGACACTATAGCCGGACCAATAGCTGCTTCAGCGGCTGCAATAGATATAACAAAAATTGAGAAAATATTTCCTTTTAATTGGCGACTATCAAAAAAGTCTGAAAATATTACGAAATTTATATTAATGGCATTCAATATAAGTTCAAGACACATAAGAGCTCTAACCATATTTCGACTTGTGATCAATCCATAAATGCCGATAGAAAATAAATAAGCACTCAAAACAAGCACATGTTCAAGCATCATCGACTCACTCCTTTTCGATTTATTTCAATATAAATTGAATATAAACAACAATTCAACATCAACATATTGGATTGCCTAGAATAAGACTATCACAAGTACAGAAAAAGATATATTGGTAATAGATCGAATAAAAGAATTTATACATCAATCGTTTTCAACTAGAATTGTAAAGAAAATAGATGTGATAAATTAGAACAAAGTTGAATTTTGATTACGATTGCTAATTCTAAAGATTTATTACTGACGAGCCACAGCAATCGCACCTATCAAAGCAACTAACAGAATTATTGAAATGAATTCAAATGAAAGAAAAAAATCTGTTGATAAATGAATTCCGAGTTGTTGACTATTACTTATCAAATCTTGCTCTATAATTTGGTTTGCTTTTGTAGTCCAAATAATCCCGTACCACGACGTATCCAGAATAATAGTAATTAGTAAAACAAAAATACTTGTACAAACTAAAGAAGTAACCCCATTCCCAACAGTCCAAAGATTAAAATCTTTGTAATCTTCTGAACCATTCATGAACATCACAGCAAATAGAATTAAAACATTTATAGCTCCTACATAAATAAGAAGCTGTGCAGCAGCTACAAAATAAGAATTTGATAAAATGTAGAATAAAGATATACAAACAAGAAGGAATCCCAATGAAAAAGCAGAATAAATTGGGTTGGTAAGTAATACCACTCCGAGACCTCCTAATATAAGACCTAATCCCAGAAAGACTAAAAGAAAATCATATATTGGTTCAGATAAATCCATTGTACGGAAAAATAAAAGATAAAATAATCGAATTCGTTATTTTTTCATGACCTTGTTGATCCGACCAGGAAAACCTTATTTATCTTATTTATAATGGGTTTCTATAGTTGAATTCAACCCTAAGGGATATGTGGAAATTACTACAGAAATACAACTGTTGGACTAATCTCATTCTTTATTCTTTTCTCGAAAAAGATAATTCAACACTCTAATTTGAATTTAGAAAAAAAAATTATAGCTCTATTAAGAGATTTTCAATTCAAAGTAAGCCGCAATATTATTCTTAAATCAAATTTAGTAATTATAAATTGTTCTTTAATCAAAAATCAAAGGGGGTTTGCCCACTTTTTTGAGGTGAATTCGAAATCGTGCGAATTGTATAATCGTTAATTACTGACATTGGTAAACGACCTAAAGCAATTTGATTATAATTCAATGCATGACGATTATAAGTAGAAAGCTCATACTCTTCAGTCATTGATAAACAATTTGTTGGACAATACTCAACACAGTTACCACAAAATATACAGATTCCAAAATCAATACTGTAATTAAGTAACCGCTTCTTTCGAATGTCAGTTTCCAATTTCCAATCAACAACAGGTAGATTTATAGGACAGACACGAACACATACTTCACAAGCAATGCATTTATCAAATTCAAAATGGATTCGACCGCGAAAACGTTCCGAGGTTATTAATTTTTCATAAGGATATTGAATAGTTACAGGTAAACGATTTGCGTGGGATAAAGTAATCGTGAAACTTTGACCAATGTACCTTGCAGCTCGTATAGTTTGTTGACCATAATTCATGAACCCAGTTATCATGGGGAACATATCGCAAATCTCTATGAATAATTTTATGTTTGTTTCGTTCTCTTGTTTGAGTCAAGTCGTAAAAATATTACTCTATAGCGAAAGGAGTTGGAAAGAGGTTGTTACTAATAGATTACCGAGAGAAATAGGTAAAAGAAATTTCCATCCAAGATTTAATAGTTGGTCCATTCTTAGTCTAGGTAAAGTCCACCTTGTTGTGATAGAAAGGAACAAAAATAGATATGTTTTAACCAATGTAATAATGATATCCATTGTTGTTCCAAAGACTCCACCTACCTTTTTTATTTCAAAAAACTCAGGAACAAATATGTACGGAATAGAGATATTCCAACCACCCAAGTAAAGAACCGTTACAAATAATGAAGAAACTAATAAATTTAGATAGGAAGCAATATAAAACAAACCAAATTTGATACCCGAATATTCGGTTTGATAACCTGCTACTAATTCTTCTTCTGCTTCTGGCAAATCAAAAGGTAATCTTTCACATTCTGCTAGGGAAGAAATGAAAAAAATGATAAACCCTATAGGTTGGCGCCACAAATTCCATCCCAAAAAGCCATATTTTGATTGTGCCTCAACTATATCAACTGTACTTAAACTGTTAGATAATCATAGTCGTTGATAACATCACTGTTCTCATCGCTATTTCAGAACCGTACGTGAGATTTTCATCTCATACGGCTCCTCGAAGGCCATAAATAAATTTAAGGAACGGATATCGTCTTATTTTATCTTGATGTATTTGTAAGATAGATAGGACAAAATCTATCGAACGTTCCAAAATTCGACCAATGAAATTCTGTCTGTTATAATATTAAAAAAATACGTCTGAATTCATCTCATCTTTTAAGAATTTCAATTTTTCTTTTTTGAGCAATAACTTAAATAATTAATTCAATAAAATACTCCTTGTAGAAGTGTCAATAGATATTTCAACTCATCATTTTCTTTTTATTATTTATTACGAAAATATTTTTTCTATTACGAATAAGGGTTAGGCATTCCATTAGTTGATGAATTATGGCGTGAGTTCAATTTCGATGATCGATTTATATAAATGACTATAGAAAAAGAAAAGAAAGAGTAAAAAAAAAAAAAAGATCTTTTTTTATTGTAATTAGATTCTTTTTTTGTTCCTAGTCTTATTTCTTCAAAAAAAGGAAAGGATTATTTCGTTCCTGATAGTTAGTTTTTAATCAGTTGATGGGAGCATACTCGAGATCGGAATTGTGAGGAGTACTGCCGAATCATTTCTACCAATTTAAAGCCCCAAGTAATATTCTTTTTCTATTATTTCGATTATGTGGAAATACCTTTTTTTGATAATTAAAATAATCTCTATTACTAATCCTTTGTGTATTTTTGTGTTCCTAACCATCTACTTATTTTTTTGCTCAAAAAAATCGTCTGTTAGCATTATGGTAATACATATAAATGATACAATGAGGGTTGATTCTTTTGAGCCCGCTTCAAGCCCGGATGATTAATCAACCAATCTTGGGGCAAAAAATCTTTTTTTCTTATGTTTATTGTTTATTTCTGTTTTACTCTTGTACATAGAAAATGAGTCTCAATTTTTTTACGGCAAATTTAGAAGCTGTTTTCTTTCACCCATATAACTATCTAGTTTAGTTCATCAATCCAAATAATGAATAAAAAATGGAAGATATCTAGTCAATTAATTTATCTATTTTCCTAAACAGATAAATAGAAGTATAGAAAATCTTTTCTTTCAACGAATCGCACGTAGAGATATGGATAATACACAGAGGGTTAATGGTATTTCATAACTAATCGATTGAGCGGCAGCTCGCAGACCACCTAAAAAGGAATATTTATTATTTGATCCATATCCTGACATAAGAAGCCCCAAGGGAGCAATACTTGAAATAGCAATCCATAAAAAAACACCCATATTTAGATTCGCTAAAACAAGGTGATAACCAAAAGGAATTACTGAATAGCTTAATAAAGTTGATATGACTGCTATAGATGGCCCTATATTAAATAAAAGAGTGTCGCCTCTTGATGGAAAAAGATTTTCTTTAAAAAGTAGTTTTGTCCCATCAGCTAAAGCTTGAAGAACTCCCAAAGGACCAGCATATTCCGGTCCAATACGTTGTTGTATCCCTGCGGATATTTCTCTTTCTAACCATACAATTACTAGTATGCCTATCGTGATTCCCAATACAAGAATAAAAATAGGAATAAGCATCCACAAAATTCCATAGACCTCGTTTAAGGATTCCAATCCGGAAAAAGAATTGATAGCTTGTACTTCGGTTGTCTCAATTATCATTTTAACGATCAACTTCTCCCATAATGATATCTATACTCCCTAGTATTGTCATAATATCAGCCAATTTCATTCTTTTAACTAATTGAGGAAGAGTTTGCAAATTGATAAAACCCGGGGGGCGAATTTTCCATCTCCAAGGAAAAGCGCTTTGATCTCCTATCAGGAAAATTCCTAATTCTCCTTTTGGAGCTTCAACTCTCATATAAAGTTCTTGTTTCGGCAATTCAAACGTAGGTGAAGTTTTTTTACTAATGAATCGGTAGTCAAAATGGTTCCAATCGGGATCTCTTTCTTTATCAAAATATCGGATTTCTAAATTTTCATAAGGGCCCCCCGGAATTCCTTCCAAAGTCTGTTGAATAATTTTTATGGATTCCGTCATTTCAGCAATTCGGACTAAATAACGCGCTAACGAATCCCCCTCTTTTTGCCACTGGATTTCCCAATCAAATTCGTCATAACACTCATAATGATCAACTTTGCGAAGATCCCATTGTACGCCGGAAGCTCGTAACATAGGTCCCGATAAACCCCAATTTATTGCTTCCCCTGTACCAATAATACCTATTCCTTCAACTCGTTCTAAAAAAATAGGATTACGCGTAATAAGTTTTTGATATTCAGCAACTCTTGTTAAAAAATAATCGCAGAAATCCAAACATTTATCTAACCAACCATAAGGTAGATCCGCTGCTACTCCTCCGATACGGAAAAAATTATGCATCATTCTCATACCGGTGGCAGCTTCGAATAAATCATATATTAACTCTCTTTCTCGAAAAATATAGAAGAAGGGAGTCTGTGTACCAATATCTGCCATAAAGGGGCCAAGCCATAACAGATGAGAAGCTATACGACTCAACTCCAACATAATTACTCTGATATAACTGGCTCTTTTAGGTACTTGAATATTTCCCAAATGTTCTGGCCCGTTTACTGTTATTGCTTCTGTGAACATAGTAGCTAAATAATCCCAACGTGTTACATAAGGCAAATATTGTATAATTGTTCGGTTTTCCGCAATTTTTTCCATTCCTCTGTGTAAATAACCTAATATAGGTTCACAGTCAATAACATCTTCCCCGTCTAGAGTAAGTATGAGTCGCAGAACACCATGCATTGACGGGTGTTGTGGACCCATATTGACTATCATGAAGTCGTTTTTTGTTGTCGGTACATTCATAGGGGTTTCCTCGATTCATTCTTGCATGAATTACTGAAAACGAAAAGAAGTTCATAAAAATTCAAGATCTGATAAATCAACTAATAAAATAATAATAAAAAAAGACTCTTCAAATTAACGAATTTTTGATTCCCGAATATCTAAACGGCCAATTAATTCTTTATAACGTACTCTATTTTTCTTTGCCAAATAAGACAATAGTCGTTGGCGTTTTCCTAGAAGTTTCCGTAAACCCCTTTGAGATAAATAGTCTTTTCTATGCAATTTCAAATGGAAAGTAAGTCCTCGTATCTTATTAGTAAAACTTATTATTTGAAATTCAACGGATCCCTCCTTTTCTTCTTTGTCGTCTTGTGAAATAATTGAAATGAATGAAGTTTTTACCATAAAATGAAATCCCCCTCTCTTTTAAATTTTAAGATAATTTTATTGATCAGTAATAATAAATAACGAGATATTAAATAATAATGTTAGTTCATTTTAATATGACAAATATACCTTTACTGAATTTTCAATCGTGGATATATCTGTATCCTTATAATACTAAATCGACTGGCATTATTGGTATCAAACCAATAACGATTTATACAAGCTAAATCTTCTAATCGATAGTTGGGCCAAAGAAAAAGCTTTAATTTAATTAATTTATTTCTATCTTTATTATCACTATCAAAATGTTTGCTTTTATCTAAAATGTTATCATAGCTCTTTACGCTAGTATCATTGAAATTTTTGGCATTTATATTAATATCTTTTTTATTTTTTGAATTCAAAGAAATTAGAATTCTCAATTCTCTACGATGTTTAGGGGATAAAAGGTTTTCAAGAACAAATAAATCATAATCATTTTTGTCCCCATTTCCAGTTATCTTTTGATGTCTTTCAATGGTGGATTCATCTAAATTCTTTTTATCAACAAAATTTTGCTCTCTGTATCTTTGATTAATTTGCTGTTTGCTCTTATGAATCAATAAAGGACTTATGGTTTGATACATAATAGATTTTCCATCATTTTTTACCGACAGACGGGTTGGTTCGATAATCAATATTCCCCCTTTTATCAATTCTGTAAAAATTAAATTTTTCTGAATCGTCAGAATATCTAAACTCAATTCCCCTCTTTGAATAGAGGATATAAAAATTTCTCGTGGATTTGCCAGCCTAAGCAAGAGACAATAGACTTTGATATTATTGATTAGTTTTTTATTTAAAGAACCATCCCACCGTAATTGAAAGCCTAAATACCTTTTTTTGAAGAAATTAAGTTTTGCTTCCTTATTCCTTTTACCTTTTTTCATGTCTGATCCTGCATATTCTTCTTTAACATCCTTTTCTCGATTTGCAAAAATTGATCTAAGATCCGCTTGGTCTTTTGATTCTTTTTGTTCATGGTTTCGATTCTCTAATTCAATAGATTTTTTTTCATTTGATGATAGAGATATAAAAATATTTTTATTGTTCTTTCCGTTGATTTTTTTCTTTTTATTGTGACTAACATTTGCATTTTCATTCAACTTGAAATTGAAAAGAAGTAAATTTATTGGTACTGCCCATGGTTTTTTCTTATATACGTTGTAAAGTATCACAAATTTTGGAAAAAACCAACGTTCTAGTTCTAAATTTGATATGGGATTTTTTAGTATTTCGTCATCGTCATTCATTCCCATCCAATCAAAAGGTTTTTTTTTTTTATTGGATGAATTAACTTCTTGATTTGGGCAAATCGTAAGAAAAAAAAGATCTTTATTATCAAATTTATCAATTATTTGATGTAGATTATTTAGAGTCTTAGTATTGTTTTTTGTTCTAGTATTGATCCAAGACTCAATATTGGCCTTCTTTCTAAGACAAAAATGGAAAATTCTCCAATCAAAATATTTTCTATCCGGGTTTTTCTCCATATTGATAATATCATCTTTTCCTAGATAATTGTTGATAGAGATACCTCCCAACATATCAAATACTTTACTTTTTTTTTTATTTGTCTTGTAATTAGAAGAAATTTCTTGCTTATTATTGACTTGTAATGGTAATCGATAAATGGATGAGTTTTTCTTATCTTCAGAATTAATAAATTGATACGAAAAAAGATTAAATTTATAGTATTTTTGAAATTTTTCTTTTCGTTTTTGGTTCGGTAATGAATCTACTTCAAAACTTTTTTGTTTTTCGTAATGAATTACTTGGTCTTTTTTATATAAGTTCCATTTGTTTAAATCTTTTTTTTGAACTATACCTCGCTCAGTGATTCTAATTCGCCGTTTTTGTGGCATTAATTTGTACCAGTAAATTTGAGATAAATTATATTTATATTGATAATGGCTCTTTAACCAGTTTTTCCATTGATTCATTACAGAATTTATAAACCTAAAGTTTGTATCTTTTAATTTTGATTGAAATAATCCTTGGGCTCCAAAATAACCTTTTATTTCATTTTTCAGAAAGGGAAATGTTTCGTGATATTGAAGGACAAATCGTAATTTATATAAGTTAATAACTTGAGTTTGTGATAATTTAAAAAATACATATGCTTGTGACAAAGAGGCTGTGTCAGAAAAAATATGTAAATTATTATTAATAAGACTACCATTACTATAATTAAATGACTTTTTTATAATTGAAATAAAATGAATTTGATTTTTATTTGTTTTATCAATTCTTTTAGGATTTTCTTTATTGTTGTAAATGTATTTATTAAGAGTTTTTCTTGTTGATTCAAAAAAAAACTGTATATTAATCCTCAGAATCTTAATGATAACTAGAAGAATATTTATATATATTCTTTCAATCAAAATTTTGGTAAAAAAAGATGATTTATGCACTAATTGAGCATTGCTTCGCTGTAATATCCGCGAAATATTTTTTAATGATTTTAAGCTTTTAGCATTGGAACTTAGTTTGTTACGATTAATATTTATCTTTGAAATTATAACACCTTTTTTCTTTTCTTTTGTAATTTTTTCTATTTGATTTCTGATTGTCTTTGTTCTGACATTCAGATCTTTCATTTTTTTTTTTTTCAATGAATGATTTATCCAATCCATAGTTGGAATGGACCTTTTATGGTTCGTTTGAGTAACGGTTGTCAAATCTTTTTCGTTTTTAGTTTCATTCAATTCATATATTTCTCTAAATCCAAATAGTGGGCTTTTTGATTTTGAAAGTTTATTTATTTTTTCTTTTAAAATTGTTAAACTCAGAAAACTTTTTTTTTGAAACTTTAGAATTTGTTTTCTAAATTTTTGAAAGATAGGTTCAAAAGGGGAAAGTCCTTTTTTTGGAGAACCAAAAGGAAACTCAGTTTCCATTCCAAAAACTGTTAAAAAACAAAAATCATTTTTTTGTCTTTTCTTTTTCATTTCATTTTTATGGAGAAATTTTAGCTTCGATTTGTGCCAAGGTTTTAGACGAAAAGGAAATAAGATCTTTATTTGAATCCCGTCGGTTAACCAGTTTTTAGGAAATTCTGTTTCTGATAATTGAACTCCATTATAGGTGCATTTCACATGCATTTCTCTTTTCCAATCCTTTAAATCCTCGGACCATTCGGGAAGTTGAAATAATAGCATACGAATGGTATTTTTGGCTATTATTAATGAAGGTAATAGAATATATTTTCTAAGAATTGATTGGATTACTAAAAGACTACCTCTTATTATTTGAGCAAAAAAAATGTTATCCCAGGTTTCAGCTAGTTCTACCCGAACCTTTTCTTCTCTTTTGTCTTTTTCTCTTTTTGTTTGGTTCTCTTCCTTTTTCTCATTTTCCTTTGTTTTGTCTTCTGTATAAGTATAATTTGAAATCACAAATTCTGTATTTTTACATATCCAATTTCTAAACACGATTTTCATGAGTTCAGAAATATCAAAAGAAAAAAGAAGAAATTTGTCTAGTCTCTCCAAAAAAAGAGGTGAATGTACATTTGCTTGAAAAAGTTTCCAAATGGTAGTTTTGCGCCTTTGTGTTCGCATGGAGCCTTTTATTATATTTCGGCGAAAGTCTGATTGTTGTGAATAACGTATCAAAGCCATTTCTTTTGTTTGATCAGAATTAGTTGTATCTTTGGCTTTAGGATTATTTTTATTATAAGTATCAGTATTTTGGTGATTATTAGTAAAAATCACTACACGTTTGGCTTTTCGTGAACGAATCTCATGATCCTTTGCTGCGTTTTCTTTCTTTTCACCCTTTTGTTGTTTCAACTCGCTGATTAATTTGTATGACCATAGAGGAATTTTTTTATTTATTTCTTTTATTGCAATAGATTGTATTGTTTTATTATTGTAATCTGTTATAACTCCATCGAATAAATATTTCAAAATTTTTATTTGATTTTCTAAATCCATTTTTTCGTCTTTGTGATCAAATTCATTAATTAAGTGTAAGAAATAACTAATTTTTGTTAAAAATGATTTTTGATTAAATGTATCCATTTTTTGTTCAAATTCTTGAAAATGAAAATTAGTAAAAAGAAGGATAAGATGAATTTTATTTATCCAAAGCATCCCTATGTAATTTTTTATGGAAATTTCATTTATTATTGAGGATGAAAAAAAGCATTTGACTCTTGCGCGGTAAGGCCCGTTTAATAAAGGATCATATATTTTAGGTAAGTATTCTTTTTTAGTTTTATCATTACACAATCTAGTCCTTTTTTCTAGTGTATTCAGAGCAAGAGAGCCAGCTTCTACTCTATTTCTAAACTCGTTACTTAGGTTTTTCTTTTTTTGCTCATTGTTAAAATTCCAATTATTATACAATTCATCAGAGGCGAGTTTTTCTGTTGTGAACAGAGACATTTTTCTTTGTATTATTTCAAAAAAAGTTGACAAACTGGGTGGATACGTAAAAGATATTCTTTCTTTTCCATCACTTTGACATGTATAAAAAAAATATTGTGACATCTCTTTTTTTACAGCATTCTTAAATT